CATCCCCCCTGTAATAGTACAGGCTCCCATAGCAATGACATATTTTGGTTCAGGCATTTGCTCATATAATCTCACTAAAGAAGGGGCCATCTTCATTGTTACTGTGCCGGCTGTTAAAATTAAGTCCGCTTGCCTAGGACTCGATCTTGGTACCAATCCATAACGATCAAAGTCGAATCGAGAGCCTATTAATGAAGCAAATTCAATGAAACAACAACTGGTACCGTAGAGAAGTGGCCATAAACTGGAGAGTCTTGACCAATTCGAAAGATCATTCGATGTAGTTGAAATAATTGAATTGGATGTTGTTTGGTCAAGTAATGGAAACTCAATGAAATTCATAACTGTCTCAATGTAATCTTTTCCTTCCTTTTTATTTGTATTGTCTGAATATTCAGTTAAGACCATTCTAATGCTCCTTTTCGCCATGCATAAACTGAACCAACAATTGGGATAAGTACGAAAATTAAAGCTTCTATAAATACAGATATACCCAATACATCGAAACTCATTGCCCATGGATAAAGAAAGACTGTTTCAACATCAAAAACAACAAAAACTAGAGCAAACATGTAATAGCGTATTCGGAATTGTAACCAAGCGTCCCCCATGGGTTCTATACCCGATTCATAACTAGAGAACTTCTCTGGTCCTTTACTAATAGGCGCTAAAACTTCGGAAATAAAAAATGCTAAGATAGGAATAAGGCTTGATATTATCAGAAATACCCAGAAAATATCATATTCGTGAAGCAGAAACATAAATGAACTCCTATTAATGTGGAATAGGCTGAATTATTCCATTCGAATTGGAATTGGCAATTCATACAGAACTTATTAGGCGAAACAAGAACTTATTTTGATCAAATTGTCTAGTTTAGAGTTTATTTGATGTGGGGCATATCTTGTTTAAAGATTTATTCAACAGAATCCCACTTACATTTTTTTTTTAACTTCTATATTAGATATGATTTTGATGTAGACATAAGATGCTCTTACACAAACAAAACTTTCTCGCTCGGTTTCTTTAATTAAATACTAATACTACTTATACTATATATACTATATATACTATATATACTATATAGTAATAGTTAAGTAGTATAACTATGTTATAGTTATATAATTATTATAAGTATGTTATATAGTTATATATTAATTTATTAATTATATATTGATATTGATTATATATGAATATGAAATCCATAGTATGAAAGTATAAAATGAAATAATAGTGATATAATGTAATGAAAATGAAAAAATTGCAGTGGTTATAGTGGTTATATAGAGGAAAATGTCTAGGGATTTCTAGTTCTAGTATTATTATATTTTATATTTCATTTCAATTTAAAGTCTTTTTTCTTTTCATAAAAATTCAGGTAGAAAATCATTGCTTCTATTGATTCGATACGAATACGTAAATAGAATATAATGCATCGAACGATCATAATATTTTATCTTCTTTTCTAAGTCCTAGATTGAATTTCTATTTTTCTGAATTGATTCAATTCGCCTTGGGTTGTGAGGAACTTTTACATATAGAAACTAATATCTTTCTATTCTATATTCTATACCAAAAGAATTAGAGTGGAATAATGATTCCATTTCGTACCAATCTCGAGTACGAGTATTATATTAGTATTAAAGAAAGATAGAAAGATCTCGATTTGGAATGAACCAAAAGACTTGTTTTTTTTGTTACGACAATAACACTTAGTAAGACTAAGACTGACCAAAAATAAAAATACAAGACCAAAAAAATAATAGGTTTTAGATCCATGTGACTTAAGATTTTATTTGGTTGGGTTCGGTTGGAGTTTTTAGGCAGCATCGTGCCATGATTTTCCCTTCATAAATATAAATTAACCGATATTGGGGATACCAACAAAAAAGTGTATCACTAACTCTTTGATCATGGACAGGAAAAGAGGAAAAAGTCATATGTAATTCATCCACGAAAATGAATGAAGAAGTCTGTTCATTTTGTCCGAGATTTTACAAATACCGTTTTTTTTTTTATTGAAATGAATTATTGTTGTTTTTATTTTTGTCTTCCTATGTACTTACATCAACATGTGGTAATACTTTTATTTCTATGGACCAAGCAACCGGCCAATCCATAAACAAGTACTAATTAGGAAATAAAACCTCTACTAAATGAAAATAGAATGTCTATACTAAAACTAAAATTTTGTAGGGCTATACGGACTCGAACCGTAGACCTTCTCGGTAAAACAGATCAAACTTATTATTATCGAAATGATTCGAACTGTTTCAAAGACCCAACATGCATTTTGTTGCATTGGGCTCTTTCATTAACTGATGTAAAGATCAGTTAGTCCACCATATTTTGTCTTTCTTTTACAGGAAAATAAGAAGATAATGAGATGGCTCCATGTGCTCTGATTCGTTATTTATATTCTTATCTCGGAGCAATACCAAAGTTTTCAAAGAAGGGATACCTTGACTTAGGTCTGCCTCCGGCCTGGATCAACTTAAGT